TTTTTTTTTTTATTTATTTATAGAAAAAAAATTAGAAACGGTTTATATTTATATATTATATATATATATATATATATTAAATATTTAATTAATTAATATAATTATTAAATTAATAAATTAATTAATTTATTAATATATTTATAATTTTATAATATAATATTTAATTAATATATATATATATACATATGTTCGTAAAAAAAAAAAAAAAAAAACTATTTGAAAATTTTTACAATAAATAAATTTTTATAGTTTTATAATTTTATTATAAATTTATTTTGCATATAAATTTTTGTATTAATTTTTAATTTATTTTAATAATATTTAATATTTTAATGTAGTAATTAATTTTAAAAATTTAAGAAATTAAGATTTAGTAATATTAAAATTAATAGCAAATTTTGTGCCAGCAGTTGCGGTTAAACAAAAGTTGAATTAAAATTTATTAGTAATTAATTAATAATATAATTATTTAATTAAATATTAAATTATTAGGTGAAATTTTAATTTAATTAAAATTAATTTTTAAATTATAATTTAATAAATTTTAAAAATAAACTAGGATTAGATACCCTATTATTAGAAATTTAAATTTAAATACTAAAATAGTATATAATTATTTATTGAAACTTAAATAATTTGGCGGTATTTTAGTTCATTTAGAGGAATCTGTTTAATAATTGATAATCCACGAATAAATTTACTTAATTTATTTCTTTGTATATCGTTGTTAAAAAAATATTTTTAATTAAAAATAATATTTTAAAATTAAAATAATAATTTAAATCAGATCAAGATGCAGGTTATAATTAAGAATATAATGGATTACAATAAATTTATTTATTAACTGATATTAATTTGTAAAAATTAATTGAAGGTGGATTTAAATGTAATTTTATTTAATTTATTAAAATGATTAAAAATTAAAATATGTACATATTGCCCGTCGCTTTCATAAATAAATTGAAATAAGTCGTAACAAAGTAGAGGTACTGGAAAGTGTTTCTAGAAATAACAAATTAGAGCTTGATAAAGTATTTCATTTACATTGAAATGATATTGATATTTTCAATTAGTTTGAGGGGAAAAATTAATATTTTATAAATAATAAAAGTATTTTTTATATTAAAATTGGGGGGTTTTAGTATTAATAAAGAAAAAATTATAATATTTATAGTGAATTAGTATTGTATAATAAATTTTAAATAAAATTGAAAATAAATTTAATTAAAAGTAAATTTAATTTATTGTATCTTGTGTATCAGAGTTTATTAATAATAATTTTAGTTAAAAATATTTCTCGAATTTAAAAGAGATAATTAATTAATAAAGTTATTGTGGCATAAATATTTTTAATAATTAATTTGAAATGAAATGTTAATCGTTTTTAAAGATATCTAGTTTTTTTAGAAAAAAATTTAATTTTAATTTATAAAAAAAAAATATTAATTAATTAATATTTTTTTTTTATAAATTTATATTTTAAGGGATAAGCTTTAAATTAAATTATTATAATTATTATTAAAATAAATTAAAAATTTTAAAATTTATATTGTTTATAATTTTTAATTTATTATAAATTAATTTTAATTTAATTAAAATTTTTTAAAAATTTAATTTTTTATAAAAAAATAATTTTTAATTTTAAAAAGTTAGTTATAATGATAAAATTAGTATTTATTAATAAAATGTAATTATTTATTTATAAAATAAATATAAGGAATTCGGCAAATTTTTATATTCACTTGTTTATCAAAAACATGTCTTTTTGAGAATAATTTAAAGTCTAATCTGCCCACTGATATATTTATTAAAGGGCTGCAGTATATTGACTGTACAAAGGTAGCATAATCATTAGTCTCTTAATTGGTGACTTGTATGAAAGATTGGATGAGATATAAGCTGTCTCATTTTTATATAAAAAAATTAATTTTTTAATTAAAAAGTTAAAATAATTTTAAAAGACGAGAAGACCCTATAGAGTTTAATAATTTAATTAATTAAAGTTATTTATAAATTTAATAATTAAAATTAATAATATTATTTTGTTGGGGTGATAGAAAAATAAATATAACTTTTTTTAAAATTTTTCATGAATAAGTGAATAAATGATCCAAAATTATTTTGATTATAAGAAAAAATTACCTTAGGGATAACAGCGTAATTTTTTTTTTTAGTTCATATAAAAAAAAAAGTTTGCGACCTCGATGTTGGATTAAGATAAAATTTATATGCAAAAGTTTAAAATTTTGATCTGTTCGATCATTAAAATCTTACATGATCTGAGTTCAAACCGGTGTGAGCCAGGTTGGTTTCTATCTTTAATAAATTAAAATATTTTAGTACGAAAGGAATAAATATTTAAATTAAATTTAAATAGTTTGAATTTTATTAAATTTATTATAAAATATATAAAGTTAATTTTTAACTACTATTTTGGCAGAAAAGTGTGATGATTTTAGAAATCATAAATATATAATTTATTTATATAGGTAGTAAATGTTAAAAGTTGATATTATTTTATTTATGTTAGGATTATTGATTTTAGTGTTAGGTGTTTTAATTGGGGTTGCTTTTTTAACTTTATTAGAGCGAAAAGTTTTAGGTTATATTCAAATTCGTAAAGGTCCAAATAAAGTAGGATTTTTAGGAATTTTACAACCTTTTTCTGATGCTATTAAGTTATTTACTAAGGAGCAAACTTATCCAAGATTCTCTAATTATTTATCTTATTATTTTTCTCCTGTAATAAGATTTATTTTATCTTTAATAATTTGAATATTAATTCCTTATTATTTTAATTTAATCAGATTTAATTTAGGAATTTTATTTTTTTTATGTTGTACAAGAATAGGAGTTTATACAGTAATAATTGCTGGATGATCTTCTAATTCAAATTATGCTTTATTAGGGGGATTACGTGCTGTAGCTCAAACAATTTCTTATGAAGTAAGTTTGGCTTTAATTTTAATATCTAGAATTATTATAATTATGGATTTTAATTTATTAAATTTAAAAATTTATCAAGATATAATTTGATTTTTTTTTTTCATAATTCCGTTAAGAATATGTTGATTTTCATCTAGATTAGCAGAAACTAATCGAACACCTTTTGATTTTGCTGAAGGTGAGAGAGAGTTAGTTTCTGGATTTAATATTGAATATAGAAGAGGTGGTTTTGCTTTAATTTTTTTAGCTGAATATACAAGAATTTTATTTATAAGATTATTAATAGTTTTATTATATTTAGGGGGTTATAATTTAAGATTATTTTTTTATGTTAAATTGAGATTAATTTCTTTTTTATTTATTTGAGTTCGAGGAACTTTACCTCGTTATCGTTATGATAAATTAATGTATTTAGCTTGAAAAATTTATTTACCAATTTCTTTAAATTTTTTAATATTTTTTTTAGGATTAAAAATTTTATTAATATAAATTAATTTTTTTAGTATAAATTAATAGAATAATTATTCTTTCTTAAGTTTTCAAAACAAATGCTTATATTACAAGCTCATTAATTAGTTAAAAATTAATTTATCTCAGTAAATTCTAATTAAAGGATTAATAATATAATAAGAAAAATATAGAATTGTTAATAATTGTCCTGTAATAATATAAGGGTCTTCAACTGGTCGAGCTCCAATTCATGTTAGTAAAATAATTGTTATAATTATAGTTCAAAATAAAATTTTATTTAATGGGTAAAATTGAATTCCTTGTATTTTTTTAAAAAAAGTTATTGGTAGAATAATTAAAATTAAAATTGATAATACTAAAGCAATTACTCCTCCTAATTTATTTGGGATTGATCGTAAAATAGCATAAGCGAATAAGAAATATCATTCAGGTTGAATATGAATTGGGGTTACAAGTGGATTTGCTGGGATAAAATTATCAGGGTCTCCTAATAAATAAGGATTTGTTAAAGTTAATATAATTAATATAAAAAGAATTAAAATAAATCCAATTATATCTTTAAAAGTAAAAAATGGATGGAATGGAATTTTATCTATATTTCTATTAATTCCTAAAGGATTATTAGATCCTGTTTGATGTAAAAATAATAAGTGAATTATAGTTATTATTAAGACAATAAAAGGTAAAATAAAATGAAATGTATAAAATCGAGTTAAAGTGGCATTATCAATAGCAAATCCCCCTCAAATTCAATTTACTAATGTAGTTCCTAAATATGGAATAGCTGATAATAAATTAGTAATAACAGTAGCTCCTCAAAAAGATATTTGTCCTCAAGGTAATACATATCCTATAAAAGCTGTTGCTATTAATAAGAATAAGATAATTACACCAACTATTCATGTATACTTTAAATTAAAAGATTCATAATAAATTCCTCGTCCAATATGAATGTAAATACAAATAAAAAAAAATGATGCTCCATTAGCATGAAGTGTTCGAATTAATCAACCATAATTTACATTTCGACAAATATAATTAACTCTATAAAAAGCTAATTCAATATTAGCTGTATAATATATGGTTAAAAATAATCCTGTAATAATTTGAATAATTAAACATATTGCTAATAATGATCCAAAATTTCATAAAGATGAGATATTAGAAGGTGAAGGTAGATCAATTAATGATCCATTAATAATTTTTAAAATAGGATGAGTTTTTCGAATTGGTTTATAAATATTTATCATTAATTACTTGAAGACCGTAAAGGTCCATAAAAAATATTTGTGATTTTTACTACTGCAATAAGTGTAATAAATAAATAAATAATTATTATTATTATTATTAAAAATGTTTGATTATTATATAATTTGGATAAATTAATTTTATTTTCATTATTAAAGAATAAAAATGAATTAAAAAAATTTTTTATTTCTAAATTATTAATATTAAAATTTATTCAATTTAAGTTATTAATATTTAAGTATGAAATTATTATTATTATTAATAATATTAATAAAAAAAATATTTTTATTTTAAAAGAAATTTTAAAAATTTCATTTCTTGCAATTCTAGTTACATAAATAAATAAAACTAATAATCCTCCTAAAAAAACTAAAAATAAAATATAAGAAAATCAATAAGTTGATAATATAATTCTTGAAATTAAGCAAGTTAAAATGGTTTGAATTAAAATTATTAATCCTATAGATAAGGGATGGTTTAAAAATAATATTATAAAAGAAAAAATTATAATTAATATTGAAAAAAATATTTTAATTTCAAAGAATAGTTTAATTAAAATAATAATTTTGGAGATTATTGATAAAGAAAATTCTTTTTCTTTGATGTTTTAAAAGAAAATTCTTATTTTTGGTTTACAAGACCAATGTTTTTTTTTAAACTATAAAAACTAATGATAGTATTAAATATATGAATTGTAATTATTATTATGTATATAATTGGAAATATAATTTTTGTTTCCAAACATAAACATTTATTAATTGTTTTATTAAGATTAGAATTTATTGTTTTAAGAATTTTTTTTTTTTTTGTAATAATATTTAGTTATATTGAGTATGATATATATATATTAATAGTTTTTTTAGTTTTTTCTGTATGTGAAGGTGCTTTGGGATTATCAATTTTAGTTTGTATAATTCGTACTCATGGTAATGATTATTTTCAAAGTTTTAATTTATTATAATGATAAAATTTTTTTTTATATTAATTTTTATAATTCCTTTATGTTTTAATTTAAATATATATTGAATGGTTCAAATAATATTATTTTTTATAATATTTATATTTATAAATTTAATATTAAGAGTTGAAAATTATTGTAATTTGAGATATATATATTCTTGTGATATTTTATCTTATGGTTTAATTTTATTGAGAATTTGAATTTGTATTTTAATAATTATAGCTAGAGAAAATTTATTTAAAAAAAAATATTATTTAAATTTTTTTATATTTAATTTAATTTTTTTATTAATTATATTATATTTAACTTTTAGAGTTATGAATTTATTTATATTTTATTTATTTTTTGAGGGTAGATTAATTCCTACTTTAATATTAATTGTTGGTTGAGGTTATCAACCTGAACGAATTCAAGCTGGTATATATTTATTATTTTATACTTTATTTGTTTCTTTACCTTTATTATTAGGAATTTTTTATATTTTTAATGAATTAAATTATATAATAATTTATTTTTTAAAATTTTTTAATTTTAATTTATATTTATTATATTTTAGAATAATTATGGCTTTTTTAGTTAAAATACCTATATATTTTGTTCATTTATGATTGCCAAAAGCTCATGTTGAAGCTCCAGTTTCTGGTTCTATGATTTTAGCTGGTATTATATTAAAATTAGGGGGGTATGGTTTAATTCGTGTGATAGTATTATTACAAGAAATAGGATTAAAATATAATATTATTTGAATTAGAATTAGATTAGTGGGAGGATTCTATATTAGTTTAAAGTGTTTTTGTCAAGTTGATATTAAATCATTAATTGCTTATTCTTCAGTAGCTCATATAAGAATAGTTATTGGTGGAATTATAACAATAAATTATTGAGGATTTTTAGGTTCTTATATTTTAATAATTGGTCATGGGTTATGTTCTTCTGGAATATTTTGTTTAGCTAATATTAATTATGAACGATTACATAGTCGTAGATTATATATTAATAAGGGTATAATAAATTTTATACCTTCAATAAGATTATGGTGATTTTTAATTATGTCTTCTAATATAGCAGCTCCGCCTTCTTTAAATTTAATAGGAGAAATTAGATTAATTAATAGTTTATTAAGATGATCTTGAATTTCTATATTAATATTAATATTAATTTCTTTTTTTAGTGCGGGTTATAGTTTATATTTATATTCTTATACTCAACATGGAAAATATTATTCTGGTATTTATAGATTTTATATAGGTTTATCTCGAGAGTATTTATTATTAATATTACATTGATTACCATTAAATATTTTAGTGTTAAAAATTGATTATGTAATAATTTGATTTTAATTTAAATAATTTAATAAAAATATTGATTTGTGGTATCAAAAATATGATTAATATCATTTTAAATTATTCAAAAATATTCAATTTGTTTTATTAGATTTTTTTTTTTAATAATAATAAGTATATTAAATTTTTTTATAGTAATTTATTTTATTATAAATAATATAGTAATTTTTTTAGAGTGGGAAGTAATTTCTTTTAATTCTATAAGAATTGTAATAAGTATTTTATTAGATTGAATATCGTTATTATTTATAATATTTGTTTTTTTAATTTCTTCTGTAGTAATTTATTATAGAAAAAGTTATATAAGATCTGAATTAAATTTGAATCGATTTATTATTTTAGTTTTATTATTTGTATTTTCTATAATTTTATTAATTATTAGACCTAATATTATTAGAATTTTATTAGGGTGGGATGGTTTAGGTTTAGTTTCTTATTGTTTAGTTATTTATTATCAAAATATTAAATCATATAATGCTGGTATATTAACAGCTTTATCTAATCGTATTGGAGATGTATTTATTTTAATAGTTATTGCTTGAATAATAAATTATGGGAGATGAAATTACTTATTTTATATAAATTTTATAAAAAATGATTTTAGTATATTTATAATTAGTAGAATAATTATTATTGCAGCAATAACAAAAAGAGCTCAAATTCCTTTTAGTTCTTGATTACCAGCTGCTATAGCAGCTCCAACTCCAGTTTCAGCTTTAGTTCATTCTTCAACTTTAGTTACAGCTGGGGTTTATTTATTAATTCGTTTTAATTTATTATTAGTAGATATGTTTTTTATAAAAATTTTAATATTATTATCAGGATTAACTATATTTATAGCTGGAATATCTGCAAATTATGAGTTTGATTTAAAAAAAATTATTGCTTTATCTACTTTAAGACAATTAGGTTTAATAATAAGAATTTTAAGAATAGGATTACCTGAATTAGCTTTTTTTCATTTATTAACTCATGCTATATTTAAAGCTTTATTATTTATATGTGCTGGGGTTATTATTCATATGATAGTAGATATTCAAGATATTCGTTTTATAGGGGGTATTTCAAATTATATTCCTTTAACTTCATTATGCATAAATATTTCTAATATGGCATTATGTGGAATTCCATTTTTAGCTGGATTTTATTCAAAAGATTTAATTTTAGAAATAGTTAGTTTAAGAAATTTAAATTTTTTTATTTTTTTATTATATTATCTTTCAACAGGATTAACTATATTTTATAGTTTTCGGTTAATAATATATTTAATAATTAATAATTTTAATTTATTAGTAATTTATAATTTATATGATGAGGATTTTATTATATTAAAAAGAATATTTACATTATTGTTTATAAGAATTATTAGTGGTAGTTTATTGATGTGAATAATTTTTCCTTATCCTTATATAATTTATTTACCTTTTAATTTAAAAATAATAGTTATTTATGTTTCTATTTTAGGAATAATTTTAGGATTTTTAATTAGAAATATAAATATTTATTCAGTAAATAAGTTTTTTTTAACTTATCAAATAAGAAATTTTTTATGTTTAATGTGATTTATACCTAATTTATCTACTTATGGTTTAAACTATTATTTTTTAAATTTAGGTTCTTTATTATTAAAAAATATTGATATAGGTTGAAGAGAAATATATAGAGGGCAAGGAATGTTTATAATTATAAAAAATTATAGAATTTTTTATAATTTTTTTCAAATAAATAATTATAAAATTTATTTATTTAGATTTATTTTATGGGTAATTTTTTTTTTATTAATATTTTTATTATAATTTAAATAGCTTATATTAGAGCATAATATTGAAGATATTAAGGAGATTAAAATAATCTTTAAATATTTATAAAAAAAATTTTTTTATTTTTACAATGAAAATGTAATGTTTTTAATTAAACTATATAAATAAAATAGAAATATTAATGGAATTAAACCACTAAAAATTAAGTTAGCAGCTTAATTTTAAACTTTATATTTCCAATTTAATTGGAATTTTTATTCAATAATATCATTAACAGTGATATACCTCTATTTTGGTTTCAATTAATTAAATAAGGAGTATAAATTAAACTCTATCTTTTAAGTCGAAATTAAATGCATAATTGCTTCTTATTTAAGATAAATTGTTAAATACAATAATTTTTGAATGCAAATCAAATGTTTTTATTAAACTATAATCCTAATTTAATTTAATTAGTTCAATTAAGTATATTTTGATTTCATTCATGATAAAGCCCTAATAATAAAATAATAATAAAAAAAAATCTAATTTTACTTCAAAAATAAATATTTGTTATTTTAAATAAATTAATAATAGGAAAAATTAAAGCAATTTCTACATCAAAAATTAAAAAGATAACAGTAATTAAAAAAAAATGTAATGAAAATGGAATTCGAGCTGAAGATTTGGGGTCAAATCCACATTCAAAAGGTGAACATTTTTCTCGGTCAGAAAATGATTTTTTTGATAAGATAATTGAAATAAATATTATAATATTAGAAATTAATAAAATAATAATTGATATATATATAATTATAAAAATTATTTATATTAAAAAAAATTAAACTTTTTGATTGGAAGTCAAATATACTAAATATATTATATAAATAATTAATTTCCTCATCAATAAATAGAAATATAAAGGAATAATCAAACTACATCTACAAAATGTCAATATCAAGCTGCTGCTTCAAATCCAAAATGATGATTTCTTGAAAAATGATTGTTAATATGCCGAATTAAACAAATTAATAAAAATATTGTTCCAATTATAACATGTAATCCATGAAATCCAGTTGCTATAAAAAAAGTTGAACCATAAATTCTATCAGCAATAGAAAAAGGTGCTTCAAAATATTCATAAGCTTGTAGAATGGTAAAGTAAATTCCTAAAATAATTGTAAAAAAAAGTCCTTGTGTTATTTGATAATAATTATTTATTATAATAGCATGATGGGCTCATGTTACCGTAATTCCTGATGTAATTAAGATAATAGTATTTAATAAAGGAATTTGAAATGGGTTAAATGGTGTAATTCCTATAGGAGGTCATATAGCTCCAATTTCAATATTAGGTGAAAGTCTTCTATGAAAAAAAGCTCAAAAAAAGGAAATAAAAAAAAATACTTCTGAAATAATAAATAAAATTATTCCTCATCGTAATCCTTTTGTCACTAAAATAGTATGTTTACCTTGAAGGGTTCCTTCTCGACAAATATCTCGTCATCATTGATATATAGTAAGAATAATAATAATATATCCAAGAATTAATAAATTTATATTAAAATTATGAAATCATTTTACTATTCCTGTAACTAAAGTTAAAACTCCAATAGCTCCAGTTAAAGGTCATGGGCTATAATCTACTAAATGATATGGGTGGTTAAAATGATTTTGCATTAATTTACTTCTCTAGAATATAAAGTTCTTAAAATAGCAATTACATAAGATTGAATAATAGCTACAGCTGATTCTAAAACTAATAATAAAATTTGAATAATAACTAAAATAATAATAAAATAAAATGGTATATTAGGCCCAGTTCCTCTCAATAATGTTATTAATAAATGTCCTGCAATTATATTAGCTGTTAATCGAACAGCTAAAGTTCCTGGTCGAATAATATTTCTAATAGTTTCAATTAAAACTATAAAAGGTATTAAAATACCTGGAGTTCCTTGAGGAATTATATGAATAAATATATGTTGTGTATTATTAATTCAACCAAAAAATATAAATCTTAATCATAAAGGTAATGAAATTGATAAAGATAAAGTTAAATGGCTAGTACTTGTGAAAATATAAGGGAATAATCCTAAAAAATTATTAAATAAGATAAAAGTGAATATTGAAATAAAAATAAAAGTTGATCCATTAGAATTATTTCCTAATAATGTTTTAAATTCTTTATGAAGTTTATTTAAAATAAAATTATAAAAAAATATAAATCGATTAGGAATTAATCAAAATGAATATGGAATAAATATTAATCCAATAAAAGTTCTAATTCAATTTAATGGTAAATATAATAAATTAGTAGAGGGGTCAAAAATTGAAAATAAATTTGTTATCATTTTCAAAATAAATTTTTTATATTTTTTTTAAAAATAATATTTTTATTATTTTTATAAGAGAAGATATAATAATTTATAATATTAAAAATAATAAAAATAATAATAAAAAAAAAGAAAGAAAAAATTCAATTAATAGGTATTATTTGAGGAATAAAAGAATATTATATAAAATAATAATTTAAATTTGACATATTTATGTTATAAATTTAACTAATTCTTTAAATATTATCATTAGAAGTAAATGCTAATTTACTATAAAATGGTTTAAGAGACCAGTACTTGCTTTCAGTCATCTAATGATGAATAATTATTAATTCAATTAATAAAATTTTTAATTGAAATACTTTCAATTACAATAGGTATAAAACTATGATTTGCTCCACAAATTTCAGAACATTGCCCAAAAAAAATTCCAGGTCGATTAATAAAAAAATTTGTTTGATTTAATCGACCTGGATTAGCATCAACTTTAACTCCTAATGATGGAATTGTTCATGAATGAATTACATCAGTTGCAGTTACTATAATTCGAATTTGATTATTTATAGGTAAAATAATTCGATTATCAACATCTAATAATCGAAAACTATTATTTGTTATTTCATTTATTGGAGTTATATAGGAATCAAATTCAATATTATTAAAATCTGAATATTCATAACTTCAATATCATTGGTGTCCAATTGATTTTAAAGTAATTAAAGGATTATTAAGTTCATCTAATAAATATAATAATCGTAAAGAAGGTAAAGCAATAAAAATTAAAGTAATTGCTGGTAAAATTGTTCAAATTAATTCAATTATTTGACCTTCTAATAAAAATCGATTAATATATTTATTAAAAAATAATCTTATTATTAAATAGCCTACTAAAATAGTAATTATAATTAAAATAATTAAAGTATGATCATGGAAGAAAATAATTTGTTCTATAAGAGGGGAAGCTCCATTTTGTAAATTAAAATTAGATCAAGTTGCCATTTCTAAAAAAAGGATAATCCTTTATAAATGGGGTTTAAATCCATTACATATAATCTGCCATATTAGAAATTTCTTAAAATTGGTAGTTCATTATATGAATGTTCTGCTGGGGGTAAATTTTGATATCATTCAATAGAAGATGTTAAGTTTAAAGAATATAAAATTATTCGTTGATTAATTATAGATTCTCAAATAATAATTAAAATTAACATTACAGCTAATAAGGAAATATATGACCCTAAAGAAGAAATAATATTTCATGAAATATAAGCATCAGGGTAATCTGAATATCGTCGAGGCATACCCGCTAACCCTAAAAAATGTTGAGGAAAGAAAGTTAAATTTACTCCAATAAATATAGTAAAAAATTGAATTTTTAAAAAGAAAGGATTTAAAGTTAATCCTGTAAATAAAGGATATCAATGAATAAATCCTCCTATAATTGCAAATACTGCTCCTATAGAAAGAACATAATGAAAATGAGCTACTACATAATAAGTGTCATGAAGTGCAATATCAATTGAAGAGTTAGCTAAAATTACTCCAGTTAATCCTCCAACAGTAAATAAAAAAACGAATCCTAATCTTCATAAAATTGAAGGACTATAATTAATTTGTGTTCCATGAAATGTTGCTAATCAACTAAAAATTTTAATTCCAGTTGGTACTGCAATAATTATAGTTGCTGAAGTAAAATAAGCTCGTGTATCAATATCTATTCCTACAGTAAATATATGATGAGCTCAAACAACAAATCCTAATAATCCAATTGCTATTATAGCATAAATTATTCCTAGAGACCCAAAAGTTTCTTTTTTTCCTCTTTCTTGTGAAATAATATGAGAAATTATACCAAATCCTGGTAAAATTAAAATATATACTTCCGGATGACCAAAAAATCAGAATAAATGTTGATAAAGAATAGGATCCCCTCCTCCAGCAGGATCAAAAAATGATGTATTTAAATTACGATCAGTTAAAAGTATAGTAATAGCACCAGCTAAAACTGGTAAAGATAAAAGTAATAATAATGCTGTAATTCCAACAGCTCAGACAAATAAAGGTATTTGATCAAATGATAATCCATTAATTCGTATATTAATAATAGTTGTAATAAAATTAATTGCCCCTAAAATTGATGAAATACCAGCAAGATGTAGAGAAAAAATAGCTAAATCTACTGATCTTCCTCCATGAGCAATGTTAGATGAAAGTGGGGGGTAAACTGTTCATCCTGTTCCTGCTCCATTTTCTACAATTCTTCTAGAAATTAATAAAGTTAATGATGGGGGGAGTAATCAAAATCTTATGTTATTTATACGTGGGAAAGCTATATCTGGTGCTCCTAATATTAAAGGAACTAATCAATTTCCAAATCCTCCAATTATAATAGGTATTACTATAAAAAAAATTATAATAAATGCATGAGCTGTTACAATAGTATTATAGATTTGATCATCCCCAATTAATGATCCTGGATTTCCTAATTCAGCTCGAATTAATAAACTTAATGAAGTTCCAACTATTCCTGCTCAAATTCCAAAAATAAAATATAAAGTTCCAATATCTTTATGATTTGTAGAATAAATTCATTTTCGCAATAAAATAAAATGGCTGAGGATAAGCGATAAATTGTAAATTTATTAACAAGAAATAATTCTTTTTTATTAATTAATTTTAGTCTTATATTCAAATATGATATAAAATTGCAAATTTTAAGGTATAATTTATTATTAAGACTTTAAGGTTTAAAGAAATATTCTTTATATATAATTTTGAAGATTATTAGTTTAATTTTAACTTAAAACCTTGAGAAAATATTATATATAAAATAAAGTTCTTAATAATATACCTGAAATTGAAATTAAAGATAAAAAATTAATAAAATAATTTATTTTATTTTTAATGAAAATTTTTATTCATTTAATTTTTAAATAATTAAATATAAACGATGAATATAAAATTCGAATATAAAAAAATAATATAATTAATCTTATTATGATTAAAATAAATGTTAAAAAATAAAATTTATTTAATAATAAAAAATTAATAATAATTCATTTTGGAAAAAATCCAATAAATGGGGGTAATCCCCCTAAAGATAAAAAATTAATTAATAAGGATAATTTAATTAAATAATTTATATTTAAAAAAAATAATTGATTAATGAAAAATACATTTATTATATAAAATAATAAACATATAATTCTAATTATGAAGGAATATAATGAAAAATAAAATAATCATAAATTTTCTCTAATTATAATTGAAGCTAATATTCATCTTAAATTATTAATTGAAGAAAAAGCTAATAATTTTCGTAAAGAAGTTTGATTTAAACCTCCAATAGCTCCAATAATAGAATTTAATACAATAATAATTAATAAAAAATTTTTATTAAAATAATAAGATAAAAGAATAATAGGGGTAATTTTTTGTCAAGTTATTAAAATGAAATTATTTATTCAAGATAATCCTTCAATAATATTGGGGAATCAAAAATGGAATGGGGATGATCCTATTTTTATTAATAATGAAGAATTAATTATAATTGAAAAAAAATTATTTATTTCAAAATTTTTTATTAAAATTATTTTAAAAATAATATAAAATAATAAATTAATTGAGGCAATAGATTGAACTAGAAAATATTTCAAAGAAGCTTCTGAAGATAAAATATTATTTGATTTACTAATAAGGGGGATAAATCTTAATAAATTAATTTCTAATCCAATTCAACAACCAAATCATGAATTAGAAGAAATAGAAATTATAGTACTAAAAAATAAAATGAATATAAAAAATATTTTATTTGAATTTATAAAAAAAAAAATTTAAAATAAAGATGAATAATCTTAATATAAATGAAATATTTATAATTATTATATTTTAGTGTAAGAAGCACAATAATTTTTGAAATTATTAGATATAGTTTGATTCTATAAAGTATAATAAAGGTAGAAAATCTACTTAATTTATCCTATCAGAATAATCCTTTAATCAGGCACTTTATTTTTAAAAAAAAGGTATTTCCTTTATATTTGAGGTATGAACCCAAAAGCTTATTTTAGCTTATTTTTAA